CTGTTCTCTTTTTTCCGAAAAATTTTTGACTTAACAATAACAGAATCACGCTCTGTAGGATTTGAACCTACGACATTGGGTTTTGGAGACCCACGTTCTACCAAACTGAACTAAGAGCGCTTTTCTTATCACAAAAAAAAATAAGACTGTAAGGAAAAATATTCTTTTTTTTTAACTCTACCACATTTTCAATGCCTATGTTATCAATATTATCATATAAGATATGATATAAATTAAAGATTAGGTATGTCCAATTTGAATTGATTTCAATTGACCCTTTGTTATTACTCAGAAGTGAAACAAAAAAAAATAGGTGGTAAAAAAAAATAATAGGTAGGGATGACAGGATTTGAACCCGCGACATTTTGTACCCAAAACAAACGCGCTACCAAGCTGCGCTACATCCCTTTCAATTGGCCTACAATGTCATTGTAGAGAATCCTCGAATTGTTTTCTATATACGTATTTCATTTTCTTTATTGATTGAGATACCCAACTCATCTTGTCATTTCTTCATCTCATATCATATAACATATAATAATAATGAACTTATAGACATGTGAAAAATAAAATAGAAAACTTGCTATAAATTTGGCAAATGCTGGGGCGGAAAGGGGTGTATTTTGTTCTTTATAATTAATAATTAAAAAAAGAAAAACAAAGTCTTATCTATCAAATCCTTGTAGATTTCAAATTGAATTAGGAGTTTCGCGTACAAAACAAATAAAAGTGGCCTTTAATCACATATAAACCGAATAAAAGTGTCCCTTAATCACATATAAACCGAATTATATATGTATTATCGTTATGTATTACAATATGTATTACAATAATAATTCTTTATTACAATTCCAATAAAGAAGGAGGATTTTAAATGCGAAATCTAAAAACATATCTATCCGTGGCGCCAGTAATAAGTACCCTATGGTTCAGTTCTTTAGCAGGTCTGTTAATAGAGATCAATCGTTTTTTCCCGGATGCGTTGACATTCCCCTTTTTTTCATTCTAGTTATTAACACGGGGGGTGAGGAAGATTAGAGATACAATGAAATATCTGTGAATACTACCTCCCCTCTTTTTTTATTCGAATAAGTTCGAATAGAAAAAGAATAAAAGTAAATTATCCCCTCAGCGAACTTCGTAACTTGGGGGCGGGCTTAAAGTAAATTACCTTCAATTAAATTAAGAGAACAGAAGTGCAAATGCGGTTTGGGCAACAGTATCATACAAGATGTTTAACTAAAATGCAAATATTGTACTGCAATTTGAATCGAAACTTCTAATGTAAATTAGACATGTATTTCGTCGTGTAGAAAAAAGTGCATTTAGTTAGTTGTACACTCCCTGCATTTCACTTTATTCACTTTATTCTATACATTCACTTAGATATACTTAGTATAATCTACTTTAAGATTATTGTAGTACTTATTTTGACTATATTGGTTGCAACAAAATCTCTCAGAATTTGATTTCGAGTTAGCAACTTATATTTTTTTCGTGCCTTTCTTCGTCGTTTCGGATCGGAAAATCAAAGAGTTGAGTGAATAAAAAAAATAAAAAGGAGGTTCATGGCCAAGGGTAAAGGTAAAGATGTCCGAGTACGGGTTATTTTGGAATGTAACAGTTGTCTTCGAAACAGCGTTAATAAGAAATCAACAGGCATTTCCAGATATATTACTCAAAAGAATCGACACAATACGCCCAGTCGATTGGAATTGAGAAAATTCTGTCCCTATTGTTACAAACATACAATTCATGGAGAGATAAAGAAATAGATGGAATCGATTATCTGCATGTGACCTTTACAAATACAAAAGAAGAAGAAAAATGAAATATTAATATATCATATGTTAATACATATTTAAATATAAAAATATAAACAAGCAAAATTCTATATTATTATTTATTAATTTATTATTTATTAATTATAAATAATTATCATTAGCCGATGCGGTCGAACGAAATCGAATTTTCGAAATACAAAAAAGGGAGAAACAAACCATGGATAAATCCAAGCGACTTTTTCTTAAGCCCAAGCGGTCTTTTCGTAGGCGTTTGCCCCCGATCCAAACGGGGGATCGAATTGATTACACAAATGTAAGTTTCATTAGTCGATTTATTAGTGAACAAGGAAAAATATTATCTAGACGGGTGAATAGATTGACTTTAAAACAACAACGATTAATTACTCTTGCTATAAAACAAGCTCGTATTTTATCTTTATTACCCTTTCTTAATAATGCACTTAATAATCAAAGAAAATTTGAAAAAGGAAAATTGGCCCATAGGCTTGCCGATCTTAGAGCCAGAAATAAAAAAAACCAATGGAATACAAAAAATCAATCCAATACAAAAAGCGAACCCAATACAAAAGAATCCAATACAAAAAACCAATGGAATACAAAAAAGGAATCCAATACAAAAAATCAATGGAATACAAAAAGCAAATCCAATACAAAAAATCAATGGAATACAAAAAAGGAATCCAATACCAATTTTAATTCCAACTCAAACGGCAATTGAGGTTTTGTTCGAAAAATCTGAGAATCCAGATTTTATTGTCGTGGTGTAAAAAAACAAATTTTGGAAGAAGAAAAGCTCTTTTTTTAGTGAATGTTTTTGATCATATTATCATCATATTTTTTCATACTCATTTCTATTCTACCTTCCCCCAATTCATTCTCCAACTCCAAGGAATTCTATGGAAAATATTCCGATGGATTCCTTCCCATCTCCTTATATTTTAAGATGTCATTAGAAATGATAGAAAGACAATTCCTATTTAATATAGCTAGTTGTGCAAGGATTTTACGATTAAGAAGCAACTGTCCTCTGTACAGCTTGTTTATTAATCTACTATAACTATAGAATCCCGGATTTTCTCGAATTACTGCATTTATACGAGTGATCCACAAACGGCGCAAATTTCTTCTTTGTCTATCTCTATCCCGATGGGCCGAGACGAAAGCTCTCATTTTTTGTTGAATAATAGTTCGAGTAAGGTTTGAATGAGTTCCTCGAAAACCTGATGTGAAAAAACGAATTTTTGTTCTACGCTTGTGGGCTATATATCCTCGTCTAATTCGGGTCATTGAATAAACGAAATTTTGATGAATAACTAATTGAGTTCTTTTTTTTTTAGTTATTTTATTCCCTTCCACTTTTCTAGAATAACAAAACAGATTCTTCCAATGTATAAAATAAGAATTCCAATGGCTTTTGCTACTCTAACCTTCCTAGCCACGATTTTTTCTTTTTTTTTTTTTAGACATTTCACCTCGAAATAAGAAATTGTATTGATACCTAGTATCAATTGATACCTAGTATCAAACAAAAGCATAATATAATAAATAACAATAAGTAGTAAATAGAAATGAATAAAGAAATAGTGGGTTCCTTCGTTTCTATGGTTATTTCTTAAACGGTGAGGTCTTCCCTATACACCGGAGCCCTCTCTTTTCCTTTAATAATCATTTAATCGATGCTGTTGTGAACTTGTACAGTTCACACTTTTTTGGCTCTACCCAGAAATTATCCAGTAATAGCTCTTTCACAACGAGATCTATCTATACAGTAACGGTATTTAATTATGAGGATTTGCTGATTAGCTGACCCTGTTAGTCCGTTCTTGCAAGAGTAGAGGCATAAATTTTGGCCTTTTCCTTTTTTTTTAATAAGATTTCCCCTGCTTAACGGCTAATCATTTGCTACCAATGGGGAATTCTTTCGCATTTTAATTTTAAAATGGAGATGATTGAATTTTCACTAATAGAAACCATAAATTTGATACACAATAGAAGGATATGATAGATCTTTTTTTTTAGATAGTGTTTTAGATATTAGATAGTGAAGGGGGTTCTCCCATTCTATCCTATTCATCGGTATTGATCGCGAATAGTGGAAAATTCGTTTCCTTTCTTTTGTTCCAATCCACAATCCGAACGAGTCGCACATACACCCGAGTACATATTCCTCGGCGCTGAGGACATCCTCTAAGAGCGGGGGCTTTGGTGACATTTCTGATTGGCTGTCTTGCCTTTCTAATAAGTTGTTTAACGGTTGGCATGATGAATCATATGCATAATGGGTTGGTTTAGGTCGCTCCTAACCGGATGATTATCCGGAGGATTCGGAATTCTTTCTATATTAACATTCTATTAATCTATTAATTTGAATAGAATAAAATATGAAACCTCAACCACGATTTGTATGAAATTCCTGTTATTTTTTATGTAACTCCTACAAGATCAGGGCTCCCACCTTCCTACAGAATCAACAATTCCATGAGCTTGGGCTTCTGTTGCTGACATAAAAGAATCCCTGTCCAGGTCTGCGAGTATGATCTCTAAAGGTTGACCCGTTTTTTCTGCATAAATTTTGACGATGTTTTCCTGAATGAACAGTAGTTCTTCCATTTCCACGAATAATTGGGTGTGGTTGTTGTTGGCGCCATCGCCGTCGCCGTCGCCGTCGCCGTCGCCGTCGCCATCGTCGTCGTCGTCGTCGTCGTTGTCGTCGTCGTCGTTGTCGTCGTTGTCGTCGTCGTCGTCGTCGTCGTCGGGCGAAAAATTACCACGCGGTTGATGGATCATTACCCTGATGATATAAGATAATAAAAGTTTCCTTTATCTCGCATAATAAGGTGACAAGAATAAAAAAGAATAAGAAAATAAGAAAAAAATCGAATTGAAGAACCGTACAGGCATTTTTTGCATATTGCATACGGCTCCGCAAGAGAATTTTGGCCTTTTCCAGAAGAACAAAAGAGACCATATCCGACTTAGATCGGTAAAAACCACCCTTCTTGGCTTGGGTTGTTAGGAGTTAAAAAAAAATACTATGGTGGCTCCGTTGCTTTGTTTCATGATTTCATCGACGATTTAGCAATCCCAAAGTTTCATTGTTTCTTTATCCTCTTTCATGACATAAAGGAGAGGAGTGAGTGTTTATAAATAAAGGCCTTATGGTATAAAAAAAAGCGTTTGCGACGCGGAAATCGGCTCCCGAGATGGATAATAAGATAAAATCAGAAATAACCTTTCGTTTTCTCATACTACTCTCTCGATGGATAATCTTTTTTAATGGATAATATTTTATCCTCTAATTTACTTATATCGAATTCGACATGCCATGCTATTATTACTTAATACTTAATATTCATATTTAATATGGCGAAGGCATAGTTTTCCTTTTTTCTTTCAAATCAAAAAAAAATGTAATAGTTATAGTAATAATGTATTAATAATATAATAATAATAAAACCATTGGCGCCAAGCGTGAGGGAATGCTAAACGTTTGAAACTGTCTCCCGCGACCAGGATAAAAGATGCCATTGAAGCGGCTATTCCGGCGCATATTGTTCGTACATCTGCGTCCACTGCGTCCATAGTATTATAAATAGTCATACCTGGGAGTATCCATCCCCCGGGAGAGTTTATAAAAAGATAAAAATCTTCGGTGTAATCTTCTGCATTGAGATATATGAAAAGATGGGAAATGTGAGACGAGATCTCGCTATTAACTTCTTGACATAAAAAAAGTATTTTTAGTTTATAAAGTCCATTGATTAGGACAAAAATCTAGTCCTTAGGAAGCGCACATGCACCTTTTGAGGCATACGGTTCAAAAAAAATCAATCGCTAATAATCAATGTGTAGATTGCAGTCCTTTCTTCCATTTTTCAAGAAAGATGAATTTTGACCCGTTTAATTCGAAAAAAGAATTCATTAAACTTCTCAAACTAACTTCTCATTGATGTATTCTTTCATCGAGATCCAATTCAAATCGGGATGCCCTTTTCTTGTTCCTGAGTGGGGTTCTTCAATTCTTTTAGGTTTGTGCTCTACTCCGAGTAAGGATCCGCCGCCCGATTTTGATTTGCACATATAGAGCAAATGACTCCACTCCAATCCAATACTACGTTTTTTTGTTACAACTTCATTTTTTTTGAATTTCTTTCACACCCCCTGCCAAATATTTCACGTACTCATTGTTATTATATTATTTGATTAATATTAATTATGATTAGCAGTTTGAAATTCTTTCTTTTTTCTATTTAGTTATATTTAGTTTCGAAAATTTTCGAAATAGGATACAAGTAGAAATCCAAGATCCAGTACTAATTAAGTTTTTCTAAATTAAGTTCGTTTTTCTAAACAGAGCCTGGATACTTCATTTTATTGATTCAAACAAGCCAACCATAAATTATTCTAATTGATATGATAATATAAATCTGAATACCTCCAAAGCATAGATTAGATCTAATTGCACTTTATTACACTTCACGCTCCAATTTTTTTGATGATTTACTCAATCTTTTTTAGGTGAAACAGAGGATATCCCGACCGGGGGAAAGAACGGGTAAATCCCATAAGACCCAATAGATCTGACAAGTCGCACTATAAGTCAATCCAAGTTGCATCTTCCTCTTCGGGAAGATAAAGGGGTATTTTGGGGACACCAAGAGGCATTGGAAATAATGAAAAGCACAAAACAGTAACGAGTTCCCTTTGATAGAAGAGTATCTGAATTTAGTGTCTTAATAATACGGGTCCTTATTCCATTTTATGCGCAGATTAGATAAGTTCAGTGGATTCGAGAAGTTCATAACAAAAAATAAATAAAAATAACGGAAGAAATAAAGTCAAATTATTACGAAGAGGCCCGTTGAATGATGAATAAATCTGTATGGATTCGCAGAGGTTAACCTCCCATTGCGTATTGATGCTTATCGGGTATAGAATAGATCTGCTTCTCTTTGTTCCTACAAATGGAATTGGAACGTTCTGACTAAAATACTAAACAGAATAGAAAAAGGATTAATCCTTTATTCGGGATAATTCACTGAACAAAGGGAGATCCATAACATAGTTTTTTCTAGTGTAATAAAGTTACATAGTGTTTATTTTTCGTTAATATTAATAATTATTAGTAAATAATTATTACTACGTTAATATTTTAATATTAATAATTTTAATATTAATAATTAATTAAGAATTAATTAAGGGGTATTTCCATGGGTTTGCCTTGGTATCGTGTTCATACCGTCGTATTGAATGATCCCGGTCGTTTGCTATCTGTGCATATAATGCATACAGCTTTGGTTGCCGGCTGGGCCGGTTCGATGGCTCTATATGAATTAGCAGTTTTTGATCCCTCTGACCCAGTTCTGGATCCAATGTGGAGACAAAGTATGTTCGTAATACCCTTCATGACTCGGTTAGGAATAACCAATTCATGGGGTGGTTGGAGTATCACAGGAGGAACTATAACGAATCCGGGTATTTGGAGTTATGAGGGTGTGGCTGGGGCGCATATTGTCTTTTCTGGCTTGTGCTTCTTGGCAGCTATCTGGCATTGGGTGTTTTGGGATCTAGAAATATTTTGTGATGAGCGTACAGGAAAACCTTCTTTAGATTTGCCTAAGATCTTTGGAATTCATTTATTTCTCTCAGGAGTGGCTTGTTTTGGGTTTGGCGCTTTTCATGTAACGGGATTGTATGGTCCTGGAATATGGGTGTCCGATCCTTATGGACTAACTGGAAAGGTACAATCTGTAAATCCGGCGTGGGGTGTGGAAGGTTTTGATCCCTTTGTTCCGGGAGGAATAGCCTCTCATCATATTGCAGCGGGGACTCTGGGCATATTGGCCGGCTTATTCCATCTTAGTGTCCGTCCGCCCCAACGGCTATACAAGGGATTACGTATGGGAAATATTGAAACCGTGCTTTCCAGTAGTATCGCGGCCGTCTTTTTTGCAGCTTTTGTTGTTGCTGGAACTATGTGGTATGGTTCAGCAACTACCCCGATTGAATTATTTGGTCCCACTCGTTATCAATGGGATCAAGGATACTTCCAGCAAGAAATATATCGAAGAGTTGGTGCTGGGCTAGCCGAAAATCAAAGTTTATCCGAAGCTTGGTCGAAAATTCCTGAAAAATTAGCCTTTTATGATTACATTGGAAATAATCCGGCAAAGGGTGGATTGTTCCGAGCGGGCTCAATGGACAACGGGGATGGAATAGCTGTTGGGTGGTTAGGACATCCTATCTTTAGAGATAAAGAAGGACGTGAACTTTTTGTACGTCGTATGCCTACTTTTTTTGAGACATTTCCAGTTGTTTTGATAGACGAAGACGGAATTGTTAGAGCCGATGTTCCTTTTCGAAGGGCAGAATCGAAGTATAGTGTCGAACAAGTAGGTGTAACTGTTGAGTTTTACGGTGGCGAACTAAACGGAGTCAGTTATAGTGATCCTACTACTGTGAAAAAATATGCTAGACGCGCTCAATTAGGTGAAATTTTTGAATTAGATCGTGCTACTTTAAAATCCGACGGTGTTTTTCGTAGCAGTCCCCGGGGTTGGTTTACTTTTGGACATGCTTCGTTTGCTCTGCTTTTTTTCTTCGGACATATTTGGCATGGCGCTCGAACCTTGTTCAGAGATGTTTTTGCTGGTATTGATCCAGATTTAGACGCTCAAGTGGAATTTGGAGCATTCCAAAAACTTGGGGATCCAACTACAAGAAGACAAGCAGTTTGATATAGCATTGATCTCGTACTTTTCGTTTCCATTTTTGGAATTTGACAATTTGACATAGGGTATCGGGGACACCTTGATTTGACTTGCCGCTTTTCTTCGACTTTTGCTCTTTTTTTTATCCGGGGGACAATCCCAACTAAACAGGTATGGAAGCTATAATTGTAAACCACGATCGAATCTATGGAAGCATTGGTTTATACATTCCTTTTAGTCTCGACTCTAGGAATAATTTTTTTCGCTATCTTTTTTCGAGAACCCCCTAAAGTTCCAACTAAAAAGATAAAATGATTTTTTATTATCTTAATTGAAGTAAAGAATTGAAGTCAGGAGCCCCCAATATTGGGGGGCTCTCTACTTCAACTAGTCCCCGTGTTCCTCGAATGGATCTCTTAGTTGTTGGGAGGGTTGCCCAAAAGCAGTATATAAGGCATACCCGGTAAAACTTACAAGTAAACCAGATATAGAGATGGCGACTAGTGTTGCTGTTTCCATTATTAATTATTATAGAATTTTCTTAATTTTAAGACCACAATGGATCTATGAGAAGATCATTTATTTACAACGGAATGGTATACAAAGTCAACAAATCTTAATTAATACAAAATAGGATTTATGGCTACACAAAGTGTAGAGGGTAGTTCTAGATCTGGTCCAAGACGAACAATTGTAGGGGATTTATTGAAACCGTTGAATTCAGAATATGGTAAAGTAGCTCCTGGATGGGGAACTACTCCTTTGATGGGCGTCGCAATGGCTCTATTTGCGATATTCCTATCTATTATTTTAGAGATTTTTAATTCTTCCGTTTTACTGGATGGGATTTCAATGAATTAGATTTACAAGAATCGCTAAGTCCCATCTTTTGAATATTTCATTTTAATACTTAATACAAAGTACTTAATACAAAGTGAAACATTTGGGTCTCGGTTTTTTTAGTCTAATCCTATTCTATTTTTCTATTCTATTTTGGTAGTTTGATCGTGGAATCTCTTTCTTTTTTGGTATTTCTGGAATATGAGTGTGCGACTTGTTATAATGGATCCTATTAATAGTGCAGAAAATGAGTCTGTCATCTTGATAAAGATGGTTTTTTATCTTGTCAGATATTTATTCTAGTATCTGGAGCACGGAATATATGAAATGGATTACGAAGTATTAGAACTATGATTCATACTTAATATTCAGATCCCGCGGCCAAACTACAAAAAATTTCAAAAAATTCGAAAGTCTAAATGAAAAGATTTTTTAAACTCTTTGTCTATACTTATCTTATTTTGATAAAAATAAAAAGACAACTCTCTCTTTGGATTTTTCGTCATTATATTTATTCATTCCATAAGTGATGATACGACGATTCTTGCTCGGGGAATCTTTGTACTAACTTTAAAGGTTTTTTTGAATCATCGTGGTTCTAGTATGAATCTGAGGTTTCCGATCGATTTCTAGAATCTTAACAAG